TGTTTCGCAATTTTATAATCCAATTTTTTTTTTTCGAATTGACCTTTGGATACAAATCACGAGAATGCATACTTTTCCTCGAATCTGTCATGGAGAGGTAAAGGATTTAATCCTTTTAAGAAATAAAGTTTTTTTTTTTCGGAATATGAATTAAACCGAAAGACCCCTTAACTATATAAGGGTTAATAGAACGAATCACACTTTTACCACTAAACTATACCCGCTACAATGTGATTATTGTATACAAATGGATCTTTTGTCGAACAGGAGAATTGTGCGTAATCAATATAGGATCATAAAAGAATCATGAAAATTAGAGTGTTAACTTTTTTCGTGGGGGTTTAATGAAATTAGGAAAAGAGGATTCATTTATATAACTAAATAAGACGTTCTATCGTTTCTTTTACTGGAAGAATTTTGATAGATATGGCCCGATAAAAACACCGAAATCATAACATAAAAATGCATTGTTTAAGAATCCATAGTTTCATTTTTTTTTCCAGTAATGTAATGTAATATAGTTAAAAAAAAAAAAAAAAAGAAAAAGTGAAGAAAGAAAAAAAACAAATAATAAGAAATGACGCTTTCGTGTTGTTTTAATAGCAAGTATGTTTGTTTTTCAATTAGATAAAGCGTTTTTTTTATCTATGATTTATGATTCATTGGAACAAAAAAAGGGCCGGGCTAGGTCCTAGCCCGGCCATAGGAAAAAGCCTTTTCAAATAAAATAAAAGCAAAGAAGTCTTTTTTATTTTTCTTTATATTAATTGGATCTTTCCAGCCCTTATTTTATCTAAATAGAATTGCTGATAAAAATTGTATATATCTATATAATAACGAGAAAGAGATAGAAAGAAAGACTTTTTGAATCTTTACTTTATGTGTAATGTAACATAGTAATTATCTTTTTTGTTTTCAATTGGGAGAGATGGCTGAGTGGACTAAAGCGTCGGATTGCTAATCCGTTGTACAAGTTATTTGTACCGAGGGTTCGAATCCCTCTCTTTCCGTTTCTCTTGCTGATTTGAGATTTTATTTATTTTTTTTTTTTCAAATTTTGCAAATCCCGTTTCTTTTTTCGTAGTTAAAGGTGTGAAATAGATAAAATCCTAAGAAAATTTGAAAATCAAGCAAGGAAAGGGGAAAACTTTTTTTTATTCTTCACGTCCAGGATTACGTCCCGGATCATTAGATAGGAATCCGAAGATGAAGAGAGAAACAAAGAATATCACTACTGTATAAACGACAAGTTTGAGAGTAAGCATTACACAATCTCCAAGATCATTTTTTTGAGAAAAAAAAAGAGAATAGATTGTCCATTTTTATACCAAATATCCTATTTTGACACCAAGAAATGAAGTGCTTTTTAGAAATAGAAAAGAATTTTCAGAAATTCATTTGTCATAAGAGTTTTTCATTACTGAAATTATCTTTCCTACCCAGAATTAAATATTCTGGAAGACCTCACCTAAGAGGGTTAATGTTTTTTTTATAGGGTTAGTCTCTTTCACTGGAAAAGAAAAAGGGTCAGAATGGGGAAATGGAGTGATTCAGATTTTTCACGTCTATCCAAGAGTTTCAATGTTTGAATTGAAAGTTCATATTGTAAGACTTATCTGATCTTATCAATTAAATTATTAGAATTTCTGGTTATTATAATTTCTGGAATAAATCATGAATTTTCTCAGATAGTATTAAAGATCTCATCGAAAACTTACGGCAGCTTGCCAAACAAAGGCTAATAGAAAAAAAAGTACAGGTATGACTGGCATAACATCTACAATTGGATTCAAAAAAGCATAGGCTTCGGGCAATTTGGCGAAGAAAAAACTACTCGAATAAAGGGCAGAATTAATACAGATCAAACTAAAGATATTAAGCATAACAGACATTTTGTTCTTGGAGATAATTGCATTTTGATTGAGTTATTGAAATAAGTAAAAACGAAGAAAGTAAGGTAGACAAAACAAAAAATTCTTCTTTTTCTTTGAATTCACCCAATCCAAAATCCGTCCATTTTTAATGGAGAATATAAGAAATTTTACTTTCATACAATATCTTAATTGAAATATATATAATGATCAATAAATTCAATTTTATTCAATATCTATAGGGACAAAATGCTAGCAACAATCTATTATCTAAATATTTAAACTAGATATTTGGATTGGAATTGACGACCAACCAATACCAACATTATTCTTTATTAGTGTCGAATAGAAATTGAAATGGGGCGTGGCCAAGTGGTAAGGCACCGGGTTTTGGTCCCGTTATTCGGAGGTTCGAATCCTTCCGTCCCAGAGCATATTCCATTCTACTGGTCCTTTATAGAAAAGATATATCATAGATATTTAGAATAAAGATTGTTTTTTGAACAACTAACTTTCTGTTTAAAGGTTTAATATTGGATAGAATATGATTCTTCTTTCTGCTTTTTAATGATTCTTCTATGAATCATTTCTTTTTTTTTTTATTTTATTTATAAACAGAAACGGGAACTCAATCTTGAATTGAGTCGAGTTCAAATGACACACCGATGTAACTGAGTCTGTTTGTAATCCAGGTAAGCTAGGAACATGAATCACAAGGATTTGAATTCAAAAAAATCGGGCAGGCTTTGCATCATATGTTTATTCTTTATTTTATGTTTATTCTTTTCATATTCCTATTAAGTAATGGAAATTAGTTACTTAGAAAAACCTTATGTCCCATATTGAATTTTTAACGATGCATTTTAAATCGAAATGCGAAAGAACCTATATTTCCTATCTTTTATTTTATTCCCTATTCTTTTCTTTAAATTCCATTTTAATTCAATGAGATAGTCCAATTATCTCTGTAGATCTCTGAATTTCTAAACAAGAGGGAGTTCTTGGTACTATAATTGAATTCAATTAAGGAGATTAACTTTCTTTCTTAAGACTGGGTTAGGGTACAATAAAAAAGGAGTAAGGACTTAATTTATACTTGTTTGACTGTGTACCTAGACAAGAGAGCCAGCATCCCTCCCCCCCCCCAAAAAAAAAAAATAACTCTCTTTCAATTTCGGATTTTTCGTTTTCATAGAATTTGGGAAGTAAATAGAAGTTAATCAGCAACGGAAGGTATTAAGTTCCATATTTTGGTCTGTTAGAATCTTAGTAATAAACACTCAAGTTCCATATGGAATTGATTTATTTGAACTTCATTTTTAGGTATTTCATCTTTGACTCTAATGACTAATTGTAAATTTATGTTGTAAATCTATGTAAGGCTTGAGACAGGATTGGTTTATACATTTTACTTTTTCCTTTATGATAAGATTATAGAAAGATTACAGAATCTCAAGTCAAATAAAATACGAAAATACATATATAACAAAAGGAAATGTATATCCCATATATTGTTATTACTCTATTTCAGTGATAGTAGTTTTTCTTTGTGAAAAGATTTGTGATCTTTTAAATTTTTAAATTGAAATATTTAACATAGAATATCTAGAAAAGTGACAAGTGGTCAGTCTATCTGATAGATCGGAAAACTCCCTACTATTTAATTTATTTAATTGATAAAATTAGAATCGAAAGAATAAGAACTTTAATCTTCCCCTACATCAGTCTTTTTTATTCATCTCATGAGAAAAAAGAATTCTAAATTAATTAATATTAATAAAATCAAACTAGAAAATCTTGCATTTATAAAAATAAAAATAGGGGTTGAAGTTGAATTCTTGCTAAACTTCTTCAGAAAAATATCTATCTATATAGAAAACAAGTCAAGTATAGATTACTATGTACCAACTGAACCAATGATTATTCATGATTCTATAATTGAATCAATTCCATACCGGTTCAAAATTAGAAAAATGTTATGGTAAAACTTCGGTTGAAACGATGTGGTAGAAAGCAACGTGCGACTTGAAGAACACGATCCGTTGTGGATTCTTACATCCACCATTTTTTTTATATAGGAATGAAGGTGCTCTTGGCTCGACATCGTTTGTTCTGTTCTACTAGAACCTCTCTTTTTTTGTTGGGTTGTAATGGAAATAGGTCATGATGGAGCTCGAGTAGAAAGGATTGATTCATTTCTCAGGGACACGGATCTAGGGTTAATGCCAATGAATAAATTGGAACAACTTCGTAAATATATCTTCGATATAGAAATCGAAAGGTTTCCAAATTTCCAAAAAACAATTTATTGGAATTGAGAAAACTCTTTCGATACAAAGTGTATTACGTGGGAATCAATCGTTTGTATGATTCTTTGATAGAAAGAAATCACAAAAAAAGGTATGTTGCTGCCATTTTGAAAGGATTAAGAATCACCGAAGTTATGTCTAAACCCAATGATTAAAAACAAAGAAAAGATAAAGGATCCCAGAACAAGGAAATAACCTTTCAATTGTCTCAATAACTGGACCAGAATAAAAAATCCAAATAGATTTTAAACGAGACAAACAAAACAAAAAGGAAAGAGGTTTAAAGACCACTCAGTAAATGAAATGCCTAAAGATTTTCTTTTGAGCTATTTGAAAGTTATCTAACTTGAGTTATGAGTACGAATGATTTTTTATTTGTTTTTAGGAAGGAAGAAAAAAAGGACTTAAATCATAATCTAATTGATTTGGTCACTTTATAGACCTATTTGCTGTTGTAATTCTATAACAGAAATAGAACTTCGAATCATTTTTTCTTGAGCCGTACGAGGATAAAACTTCCTATACGTTTCTAAGGGGGGTATTATTCATTTATATCTATCCCAATGAGCCGTCTATCGAATCGTTGCAATTGATGTTCGATCCCGAAGAGAAGGAAGAGAGCTTCGGAAAGTGGGTTTTTATGATCCGATAAAGAATCAAACTTATTTAAATGTTCCTGCTATTCTATATTTCCTTGAAAAGGGTGCTCAACCTACCGAAACTGTTCAGGATATTTTAAAGAAGGCGGAGGTTTTTAAGTTTTCGCCCTAATTAAACGAAATTGAATTAAGAAAATACAGGCGTGATAACTCGTATATAG